AATGCCCATTGGTGTTCCAAAAGTACCTTTTCGGAGTCCTGGAGAGGAAGATGCAGCTTGGGTTGACGTATAGTGCGACTTGTCAGACAGATTGGTCATATGGTATTTCCCCGTTATCTCCCCCGATCGAGTATTCTCTGTTTCGCCCAATCCAATCAATATCTATTCAATATTGTATTGATTTAACCATCAATAATTCGGAGCGTGAAGCACAATAATTCCTATTGGGGATCAATATTATCAATTAAAATAATTGATGGTTTACTTGGACTGATTAAATAAAGTATCCAGGCTCCGTTCATAAAATACCAAATTGGAAATGGTAAGAGTAAAAGTAATAGAATGGGAGTGTAAGTGTGGTAATCTAAATAAGAAATATTAAATAAAGAATATAAAAAGAAAATAGAAATCTCATTAAATTCTTAATAAATTATGAAACTCATTAGTAATGAAATAGAATATAACTTACTATAATAGAATTTATTATGTAGAATATATGATTCTTACAAAATTACTGCTTGTATCATAGACTATTCTTAGACTTACTATAGGGATAATATCAAACTGCCCGCCAATAGAGTAGTATGATGAATACATCGAATATTTTGGGGAAATTTATGAAACAATTGAAAAAAAAAGAAGTGGTACTGGACATTTGACCTATATGCGCAAATGGAATTCGGGCAAATCTTCCCCCGGAGTAGAACAAGAACCTAAAATAATTGAAAGGGCCCATTCAGGAACAAGAAAATTACATCGTAATTTGAATTTCGATGAAAAAATACATCAATGAGAGGTTAGTTCAATAAGTTCATAAAATTCTTTTTTATTTTCTACATTATAGAATATAGGGAAGGTGAAGGAGAGCAAAACTCATGTTCAAAAAAAAAGAAATAGGATTGGAATCGAAACATTGATTTTTTTTCGCAATTCTTTCGAACCGTATGCATCCAAAGGTGCACGTACGGTTCCTCAGGGATACAATTTTACCCTAATCAACCGACTTCATCGAGAAAGATTACTTTTTTTAGGCCAAGAGGTTGATAGCGAGATCTCAAATCAACTTATTGGTCTCATGGTATATCTCAGCATAGAAGATGATACTAGGGATCTTTATTTGTTTATAAATTCTCCAGGCGGATGGGTAATACCAGGAATAGCCATTTATGATACTATGCAATTTGTGTCACCGGATGTACATACAATATGTATGGGATTAGCCGCTTCAATGGGATCTTTCATTCTGGTCGGAGGAGAAATTACCAAACGTCTAGCATTCCCTCACGCTTGGCGCCAATGAGTTTTTTTATTTGAGAAAAAAAAGAATACTATGCCTTTCGCTGTATCAAATATGAATCAAATAAAGAATAAGTAATAATAGCATGGCACTTCGAGTTCGATATGAACAAACCATTATTGTTTTTTTTAACATGATATTTTGTATCGAGATAGTAGTATGAAAGAAGGGTTATTCAAAATTTGATTTTATGTGTCAAGCAAGAGTCAATTTCAGCGTCACAAACCATTATTCTTCCACACCAGAAGTCTCTTTCTTATTTTTATTTTATGAGATAAAGAGTCAAAAAAATGGAAAAAATCATTTTCTCCTTCTTGGATCATATCAAAAAGAAACTTTGGGATTGCTAAACCACAGACGAGATAAATATATAAAGCAACAGAACCATCATAGTATCTTTTTAACTACTACGAGAGGAAGGGTGGTAAATGGATCATTTAATGATTTGGATCGAATAGGTTCTATTTATTCTTTTCGATAGAATCGCTTCTATATCAATTCCATTGCAGAGCCGTATGCAATATACAAAAGATGCCCGTACGGTTGTTTAATTCTATTTTTTTTATTGTTATTTTGATTCCCCCTTACTTTAACCCAATCATGCGATATATAGATATAAGAACCATTCATGATGTTATATCAATATCATCAGGGTTATGATTCACCAACCTGCTAGTTCTTTTTATGAGGCACAAGCAGGGGAATTTATCCTGGAAGCAGAAGAACTATTGAAGCTTCGCGAAACTCTCACAAAAGTTTATGTACAAAGAACGGGCAACCCTTTATGGGTTATATCCGAAGATATGGAAAGGGATGTTTTTATGTCAGCAACAGAAGCCCAAGCTCATGGCATCGTTAATCTTGTAGCAGTCGAAAATGAGAATACTGGGATTCTATAGAAATATACGAATGACTTTTCAAAATCCGTGTGAATAGAAATCATTCATAATCATCAACCATCAGGTTAAGATCGATCTAAACCTACCCGCTTTATTCTATCTAGAATGAGATTCTATAGACACGCCATGCCAACCATTAAACAACTTATTAGAAATGCAAGACAGCCAATAAGAAATGTCACGAAATATCCCGCTCTTCGGGGATGTCCTCAGCGTCGAGGAACATGTACTAGGGTGTATGTGCGACTTGTTCAGTTCAGATCATGAGTTTGAAAAATGAAAATCTATAATCTACCTAATTATGTTATGAATTTATGGTTTCTATTGGTGCAAATCCAATCACTCCTTTTGAGATGAGAAGAAATTCTCCATTGGTAACAAATAGTTATCCATTAAGCGGAGGAAAAAGGTTATGCTCCTATTCCTTTTCTTGAAAAAACGGACTCACAGGGTCAGCTACCTAGCCAACTTTCAGAAAATTCAATGCCGGGATAGCTTTTTAAAGGGACTATTACTTTAGAATTCTCATTGAAAAATGGATGGGTAGAGCCAAAGAGTGTGAACTATACAAGTTCACAATCAAAATGAAAGAAGAGGCTCCGGTGTATAGAGAGGACCTCACCGTTTCAGAAGTTGCCATAGAAACGAGGTAACCCACTATTCTTTTTTCTTTAGTAGCAGTCGAATTTCTTATTTCCAGGCGAGATACCTTGAAGAAAGACAAAATCGTGGTCGGGAAGGTCATAGTCGCAAAAGCCATTGGAATTTATATTTTATATATCGGAATAATCCGTTTTGTTATTAATCCACCGGAGGAAAAGGATGACTGAAATAAGAGAAATCAATTAGTTATTCAAGAGAGTTTCATTTGATTCAATGACCAGAGTTAAACGAGGATATACAGCTCGGAGACGTCGAAAAAAGAATCGTTTATTTGCATCAACCTTTATGGGGGCTCATTCAAGACTTACCCGAACGAATACTCAACAAAGAATGAGAGCTTTGGTTTCCTCTCATCGAGATAGGAGCAGGAAAAAGAGAGATTTTCGTCGTTTGTGGATCACTCGAATAAATGCGGTAACCCGTGAGGATAGACTATTCTATAGTTATAGCCTATTCATCCACAATCTGTACAAGAGACAATTGCTTCTGAATCGTAAAATACTTGCGCAAATAGCCCTATCAAATAAGAATTGTTTTTCTATTATTTCAAATAAAATCATCAATCAAAAATAAAAAAAAACAAATACAAATCAAATATCAAATAAAAGAATCTTAATTCTTATACAGGAAATAAGAATGATTGAAACAGGATTTCCCGGAGAATGGACTCCGGGAAGATAGAAGAAAAAGAAATTAATATTTGAGTAGTAGGAATAAACGAACATCTTTCAAGAAAAAAAGATTTCTTCCCCATTTTTCCTTTTTTAAAATTGATAATACAAGAATCAAATCTGGATTCGAGTTTTTTTCGAGCAAAACATTAATAGGAGCTTGATTTCCAATTGGAGTATATCTATTTATTTTTGGTTCTAGGACCAGTAGTTCTAGGGATCGACTCCACTCTCTCCAATTGTTTCTCATTATTACGAAAAGGTAACAAAGATAAAATACGAGCTTGTTTTATAGCAATAGTAATTAATCGTTGTTGTTTCAAGGTTAATCTATTTGTCCGTCTAGATAAGATTTTTCCTTGTTCACTAAGAAATCGACTAATTAAACTCATGTTTCTATAATCGATTCGATCCCCCGATCCAATTGGGGGTAAACGCCTACGAAAAGATCGCTTGGATTTACGAAAAGGTTGTTTGGATTTATCCATGGTTTGCTTATTCCTTGTTTGTTTATTTCTTCTATATTCTATATAAAAGAATCTATAAAATAGAATTCTATTTTTTTTATTCATTTAAGATTCGACCAAAATAGGATTTTATTTGTATTATATATGTTAAGATGTAAAGTTCTTACTCTTACCGCTACTTGGAAAAATCACACACGCATTCCGTTACATCTATTTCTTTATTTCCCCATGAATTGTATACTTTTGACAATAGCGACAAAATTTTCTAAATTCTAGTCGATTGGGTGTATTGTGTCGATTCTTTTGAGTAATATATCTAGAAATGCCCGGCGATTCTTTATTGACATCCTTTCGAACACAACAGGTACATTCCAAAATCACTATAATTCTAATATCTTTACCCTTGGCCATGAACCTCCTTTTCATTTTGGATCGACTTCACTTGAGAATTCTCTTCATTTTCTTTTTGATCCGAACCAAAGAAAAAGAAAAAAAGAATCTAGATTCTATATTTAGACTATATTAATAAATAGATTAATAAAAGTTACTAACTAGAAATGAAAATTTTTCTTTTTCAACTTATTAGAATTCGAACGAATTCGAAGTACTCTAATCTAAAATAGAATTACTATAATATTAACTACTATAACTATAAAGAAAAAGAGTCATATTCATTAATAGAAGAATATTAAGAATATCGTAATAATTAATTAATACAATTTTTTCTAACTATGAATTATTCCTATCCTAATCTTAGAATTAGATCTCAAATCTTTTTCATTTTTTCACAGATCAATACAATAATTCAATCAGGATGAAAAAAAGGGGAATGACAAGGCATCTGGAAATAAACGATTAATTTCTATCAATAGACCTGCTAAAGACCCCAACCATAGAGTGGTTAGCACAGGTGCCGTTGAGAGATATGTTTTTATATCTCGCATTGAAAATCCTCCTTATTCTTTTATTTTCTTTTTTTTTTTTTCTTATTTATTTTGATTTA